CGTGAGACACGCGAGAAACGATAATAAATCTCGTCGTTAGTCGTTCTACTAAGTATTCATGTGAAAAGCCTTATCTTAATAGTATTTAGACTTAAGAGTCTTTATCTTATAGTAAGAGTATAGGTATATTTCTTTTCTTTTTCTAGTAGACTAATATACTAAATCCAACATCCAACAAGTTAGACTTTTCTGACTTATCTTATACTATACTTCACCTAAGCACTTATCATTCATTGGCGGGGGAGAACTTTTATGATAAAGAACGAAAATTCGGATAGAGAAGCGAATGTGTTAGCTCAACATATATGTATGTCTGTTTTCAAAGCACGAAGAGTAATTGATCAGATTCGCGGACGTTCTTATGAGGAAACACTCATGATACTGGAACTAATGCCTTATCGGGCATCTTATCCAATCTTAAAATTAGTTTATTCTGCAGCAGCAAATGCTAGTCATAATATGGGTTTGAATGAAGCTGATTTATTTATTAGTAAAGCTGAAGTCAATAGAGGTGCTATTGTGAAAAAGTTAAGACCCCGGGCTCGAGGGCGTAGTTATATGATAAAAAAAACCACTTGTCATATAAAGATTCTTTTAAAAGAAAAATAGAGATTTTTTATTCATCTAAAGAAATATAATTTAGATTCCTATTTAGAAAAAAAATGGATGGAAAAATAATAGAAAAATATGGGACAAAAAATAAATCCACTTGGTTTTAGACTTGGAACAACTCAAAGTCATCATTCTTTTTGGTTCGCAAAACCAAAGAATTTTTCCATGGGTCTACAAGAAGATGAAAGAATACGGAATTGTATTAAGGACTATGTAAAAAAAAATAAGAGAATATCTTCAGGTTTCGAAGGAATTGCCCATATAGGAATTCAAAAAAGAATAGATTTGATTCAGGTCATAATCTATATTGGATTTCCCAATTTATTAATAGAAGGACGAACACGGGGAGTCGAAGAATTACAGATGAATGTACAAAAAGAGTTTCATTCTGTAAACCGGAGACTCAACATTGCTATCACAAGAATTGAAAAGCCTTATGGACAACCTAATATTCTTGCAGAATATATAGCTTTACAATTAAAAAATAGAGTCTCATTTCGAAAGGCAATGAAAAAAGCTATTGAATTAACTGAACAAACAGGTACAAAAGGAATTCAAGTGCAAATTGCAGGGCGTATCGACGGAAAAGAGATTGCACGTGTCGAATGGATCAGAGAAGGCAGGGTTCCCTTACAAACAATTCGCGCTAAAATTGATCACTGTTCCCATACAATTAGAACTATCTATGGAGTCTTAGGCATCAAAATTTGGATATTTGTAAACCAAGAATAATAAAATAAGAATAATGGATCTTTCTTTATCTCGCCATTCTGCTCATCGATAGAAAAGATTTAGAAACTATTTCCTTCTTTTTATTTTTTTTATTAATCAAAGAAAAACGAACAATTCTAATTCTATAAGGTTAAATAAAAATTTGATTTACCCTTTATTTAATTTATATTTTAGTCTAATTGCTATGCTCAGTGTGTGACTCGTTAGTTTTCTCTTTAGAGTTGAGAATTGAGATTAAAAAAAAAACAGGCTGACCCCACTATAAACTTAGTAACTATCAAAACTAAAGAAACTCAAAACTAATAACCAACTTATTGCTTCGTATTGTCGAGATCCCAAGAAACAGTCACTATATGATTGAATCGATCATATAGTTGTAGCAACTGAAATTCTTTTCATAAAAAAGAAATCTGATTATGAATTGTGAAAAAAAAAAAGGGATGTGGAAAAATGGAAGGATGATAGAAAGAGAGAATAAAGATCTCAATGATATATGATTCCCATATGTATGGTTTATGAAGAATTACCCCATAAAGAAAGCAGTGTTATAAAGCATCAACATCAATATACAATAAAAATACAAAATACACAATTCCAATATAATAAGAAATATACAAATAAAAAATAGAAAGAAAATAGAATAAATATAAGAAAAGAAATTAAATTAAAATAAGAATTTAAAGAATCTAATCAATATGTATAATATAGTCTATTATGTATCTAATAAGATAGAAATAGATAAAGAAATAATAAGATATCAAATATCAAAGATAGAAAAATCTATACTATAAAAAATAGAAAATAGAGAATAATTTAATTGAGCTTCGGGTTAAGAAAAACTGAGGAGACTGACTCGGAAACAAATAACAGATTTTGTTGAGAGCTCCATTGCAGAGTTCAGACCTAAGCATTAATGGAGAAGCTATGGGAACGATGGAACCTGTGACTACATAGGATTTTCTTGAAAACGAAGAAATCCTAATGATTCATTGGGTAGGATGGCGGAATGAACCAAGAAAAAATGGATTTCTTCTTAAGGGTCATGAATTGACCCTACAAATGAAGGAGGAAAGAGTCAATATTCGCCCGCGAACCCTTTCTTTCTTTTTATTTAATTTAAGAATTTCATTTATTGGATGACTATTGGCGTGATTCAATAGAGGTAGAGTAAAATACTTTAGAAATCTTGATAAAAGAAAGAAGCATTATATATAAACAAACACGCCTAGTTATCTAGTTATATATACAGCTACCTATGTAACAAATTCAATATCAAAAAGAATTAGTAGATTCTATCTTTTGATAGAGAATGAAATACATAAATACATGTATATATGTATTTCATTCGCGAGGAGCTGGATGAGAAGAAACTCTCATGTCCGGCTCTGCAGTAGAGATGGAATTCAGAAACAACCATCAACTATAACCCCAAAAGAACCAGATTTCGTAAACAACATAGAGGTAGAATGAAGGGAATATCTTGTCGAGGCAATCATATTTGTTTTGGCAGATATGCTCTTCAGGCACTTGAACCTGCTTGGATCACAGCTAGACAAATAGAAGCAGGGCGAAGAGCAATGACACGATATGCGCGTCGTGGTGGAAAGATATGGGTACGTATCTTTCCCGACAAACCTGTTACTGTAAGACCTACAGAAACACGTATGGGTTCGGGCAAGGGATCCCCCGAATATTGGGTATCCGTTGTTAAACCGGGCCGAATACTTTATGAAATGAGTGGAGTATCAGAAACTGTAGCCAAAGCTGCTATGGAAATAGCTGCATGCAAAATGCCTATACGAACTCAATTTGTTATTTCAGGATAGGTAAACAAAAGTAAAAGGAGTATTGAGAATGAAAAAACAACCACGGATTTCTTTATCTCTGGACAGACAATATTTCTTTTTCCCTTATCCCTTGCATTGAAATAAGAGATTCAAATAAGAATGATATGATTCAACCTCAGACCCTTTTGAATGTAGCGGATAACAGTGGAGCTCAAGAATTGATGTGTATTCGAATCATAGGAACTGGTAATCACCGATATGCTCATATCGGCGATGTTATTGTTGCTGTAATAAAAGAAGCAGTGCCCAACATGCCTCTAGAAAGATCAGAAATAATTAGAGCTGTGATTGTACGCACGTGTAAAGAACTCAAACGTGACAACGGCATGATAATACGATATGATGACAATGCAGCGGTTATCATTGATCAAGAAGGAAATCCAAAAGGAACTCGAATTTTTGGTGCGATTGCTCGGGAATTGAGACAGTTGAATTTTACTAAAATAGTTTCATTAGCACCCGAAGTATTATAGATGAAAATAGGATATATCCTATCTATATAATCTATATATAGAATATATAGATAGAATAGAATATTCAAATATCTGAAATAGATCCGATTAATAGATTGTGTCTCATGCATATACTTTAAATTTCTAATAATTTTTTAGAATTTCATAATTTCAAAAAAAAAAAATAAAACAAAAAAGAAGCATGTTGATTATATCAAAATGAGGAGGCACCAATAACTATAGTTCGTCATGGGTAGGGACATTATTGCCGATATAATAACTTCTATAAGAAATGCTGACATGGATCAAAAGGGAAGAGTTCAAATAGTATCTACTAATATCACTAAAAACATTGTGAAAATACTTTTACGAGAAGGTTTTATTGAAAACGTTCGAAAACATCAAGAAAGTCAAAAAAATTTCTTGGTTTCAACCTTACGACATAGAAAGACTAGGAAAGGGAATAAAATAATTTTAAAGCGTATCAGCCGACCCGGTCTACGAATCTATTCCAACTATAAACGAATTCCTAAGATTTTAGGTGGAATGGGAATTGTAATTCTTTCTACTTCTCGAGGTATAATGACAGATCGAGAAGCTCGACTAGAAAAAATTGGAGGAGAAATTTTGTGTTATATATGGTGATTCTCCTCGGGTACCCTAATTTTCTCTCGAACTTACTATTTGTAAAATAGAGAAGAGAAGTGAATTATAGAACTCTTCCTCTATTAGTTGATACTTAAAGGGGGTTCCCTGGAATGAAAGAACAAAAATTGATTCATGAGGGTTTAATTACTGAATCACTTCCCAACGGTATGTTCCGAGTTCGGTTAGATAATGAAGATCTAATTCTAGGTTATATTTCAGGGAGAATCCGGCGCAGTTTTATACGTATACTACCCGGAGATAGAGTAAAAATCGAAATGAGTCGTTATGATTCAACCAGGGGACGTATAATTTATAGACTTCGCAAAAAAGATTCGAACGATTAGATCATTCTTTTAAACATCCTTTTCGTAGGGATATAATTCGAAGTTCAAAAATGCAATAAACTGATTTTTGTTTCCAAAAAAATAGATTCAGAATGAAGGTAAGGAATTCTAAATATGAAAATAAGGGCTTCTGTTCGTAAAATTTGTGAAAAATGTCGCTTGATTCGTAGGCGAGGGCGAATTATAGTCATTTGTTCCAATCCGAGACATAAACAGAGACAGGGGTAATCCTTCTCAAGTTCTAAATCAAGAACTCTTTAAAAGAAAAACCCATGTACATGTAAAAAGAAAGAAGAATGGATTCGTTTTCATATGAAATGGATATCTCCGTATCTTTCTGTAGATTTATGATTCTTCTTTCTTTTTATTTTATTCTTATGAATATGATCTAATAAAATATGACAAAACCTATAGCAAAAATTGGTTTACGTAAGAATGCACGCATTGGTTCAAATAAGAATGAACGTAGAATACCAAAAGGAGTTATTCATGTTCAAGCGAGTTTCAACAATACTATTGTAACTGTTACAGACGTACGAGGTCGGGTGGTTTCTTGGGCTTCCGCAGGTACTTCTGGATTCAGAGGCACAAGAAAAGGAACACCCTATGCTGCTCAAGCCGCGGCATTTAATGCTATTCGTACATTAGTGGATCAGGGTATGCAACGAGCAGAAGTTATGATAAAGGGTCCAGGTCTCGGAAGAGATGCGGCATTACGAGCCATTCGTAGAAATGGGATGCTATTAAGTTTCGTACGTGATGTAACACCCATGCCGCATAATGGATGTCGCCCCCCTAAAAAAAGACGTGTGTAGAAATAATAATTCAAGAGATTTCAAGAGAAATAAATGATTCAATGATCTGATCCAATAATCATAAAGAAAAGAAAAATAATAGTATGGTTCGAGAAGAAGTAGCAGGATCCACTCGAACACTACAGTGGAAATGTGTTGAATCAAGAGTAGACAGCAAGCGTCTTTATTATGGTCGTTTCGTTCTGTCCCCGCTTATGAAAGGTCAAGCCGATACAATAGGTATTGCCATGCGAAGGGCTTTACTTGGAGAAATAGAAGGAACATGTATCACACGTGCAACATCTGAAAATGTGCTGCATGAATATTCTACGATAGCAGGTATTGAAGAATCAGTACATGAGATTTTAATAAATTTGAAAGAGATTGTACTGAGAAGTAATCTCTATGGAGTTAGGGACGCATCTATTTGCGTCAGGGGTCCAAAATACATAACAGCTCAAGATATCATCTCACCGCCTTCTGTAGAAATAGTTGACACGACACAGCATATAGCTAACCTGACAGAACCAATTGATTTGTGTATTGAATTACAAATCAAGAGAGATCGCGGATATCGTATGAAATCCACAAACGACTCTCACGATGGAAGTTATCCTATAGATATTGTATCCATGCCTGTTCGAAATGCGAATCATAGTATTCATTCTTATGGGAATGGGAATGAAAAACAAGAGATACTCTTTCTAGAAATATGGACGAATGGAAGTTTAACTCCTAAAGAAGCACTTTATGAAGCTTCTCGTAATTTGATTGATTTATTGATTCCTTTTCTACATGCAGAGGAAGAGGACATGAATTTCGAGGAAAATGAAAACAGATGGAATCTACCCTTTTGCTTTCAAGACAGATTCACTAATCTCAAGAAAAACAAAAAAGGAATTCCATTGACATGTATTTTTATTGACCAATCAGAATTGTCTTCCAGGACCTATAACTGTCTCAAAAGGTCCAATATACATACATTATTGGACCTTTTGAGTTACAGTCAAGAAGATCTTATGAAAATGGAATATTTTCGCATAGAAGATGTAAAACAGATATTGGGTACTCTACATAAGCATTTTGCAATCGATTTACCTAAGAAAAAGTTTTCATTTTAAATCCATTGGAATTTTTTCATTTTTAGAAATAAAAAAGAATAGAATGAGTTTTTCATCTCCGACACGGTCCATATATTTGCAGAATAGATCATAATAAGATTGATGTATCTAAGGAAGATCCAGAAGGGGATCTTCCTTAGATACCTATGTCGTGGTATTTCACGGTTTAATCAATTTGAAAAAGACCTAAAGTTAGGGATTTCTCAATAGGTAAAGTTGCTCCGATACCTAACCAAAGGGCTACTGCGGTACCGATCAAAAAGACTGTTGTAGCTACTGGACGACGAAATGGATTTTGGAATTTATTGACATTCTCCAAAAAAGGTACTGTCAATAATCCTATTGGTACTGAAACCATTAAAAGAACACCCAATAACTTATTGGGTACTGTGCGAAGTATTTGAAATACGGGAAAGAAGTACCATTCGGGTAATATTTCCAACGGAGTTGCAAACGGATCCGCCGGTTCACCGATCATTGACGGCTCTAGAACTGCTAAGCCCACATTACATGCAATAGTGCCTAGAATTACTACTGGAAAAATATATAAAAGATCATTAGGCCATGCAGGTTCTCCATAGTAATTATGTCCCATCCCTTTAGCCAATTTAGCTCTTAATACAGGATCATTCAAATCAGGTTTCTTTGTTATTTGGATAGGTGAATCCTTGTGGATCCATCCCCCAAAGGAACCGGACATGATAATTTTTTATCATCCGGCTCGAGCAAGAATCAAAAGAATCACAGAAATAGATCCATAGAACATAAATAGGTCCATAGAAGATCTATATTTCATACATATCTACATATATAATGTAGAATGACTCTATGTAAGAAAAGATTTATCAAATTCCATTTCCCCCGAGTTGCAACGATTCATTGCAAAGAATTCAGTTCTGGCAACAAGGAAATGCTCAATATCCAAGTAGGCTTACAAATTCGATCATGATCAAGTGCTTTTTGGATTGTCTCATGTCTTTTGGTTGGTATTTATCCCCACAACATCTCGATTGTATTACATACAAAAATACAAAGTTTTTACTTGTTACTAATAAAGTCTAGCCCCTGTTCTTCCTTAGATCCCTTATTTCACTCCGATAGTATCATAGATCAGGGTCGATGCAGAGGAAATGAATGCATCTACATACTATAAACAACTTACTAAGATTACTATACTATCAATTAATTATAATAAAATGACTAAAAAAAAAAAAAAGAAAAATCAAACAAAGTGGAATAAGTGGAATAAATAGAACATTGGATCATTCCACATCACTTATTCTAGGGATCTTACGGAGCCTGTTCATGCATGACATGATTCGGGTATGATCATAGAAAATATTCTCCTCAAGCGAACCGGCCTATCCTATGCTACATAAAGGGACTGACGTGATGGTTGGATGCGGAGACACATTGGGTTGTGAATTCCAATGTGGCGGATAAAATCATATATCTGCATGGGCCAATCAATAGTTCAAGTCACACACTCCCATAATCCATCCTCTTTTAGGAAAATATACTTCAACTATTCGATTCGTATCAAATAAACAATACTTCAGAGTTGAATAGAAGTATCCAAATAACATGCCTTATTCTTAAATAATCCATATTTGTAGCAATGAAAGACTCTTGTTCCTCCCCGATATTATAAATTACAAATATCTATGATCTGCCTTCTCTATAAAGGACCCGAAATACCTTGCTTACGTATCATTGGAAAATGCATTAACATAAATACGGCAGTAAGAAGAGGCAATACAAAAGTATGTAAACTATAAAAACGAGTCAAAGTGGATTGGCCCACACTAGCACTTCCACGTAATAATTCTACCAAAGGCGATCCTATTATAGGAATAGCTTCAGGCACGCCTGTTACAATTTTTACTGCCCAATAGCCAATTTGGTCCCGAGGTAAGGAATAACCAGTTACGCCAAAAGATGCGGTCAATACAGCCAGAACCACCCCTGTAACCCAAGTTAATTCGCGGGGTTTTTTAAACCCACCCGTAAGATACACACGAAATACGTGCAAGATCATCATTAGAACCATCATACTTGCTGACCATCGATGAACTGATCGAATTAACCAACCAAAGTTGGCCTCAGTCATTATGTATTGAACAGAGGAAAAAGCCTCTGTAACAGTTGGACGATAGTAAAAGGTCATAGCAAAACCCGTAGCTACTTGTACTAAAAAACAAGTAAGTGTAATCCCCCCTAGACAATAAAATATGTTGACATGAGGAGGAACATATTTACTAGTTATATCATCTGCAATCGCTTGAATCTCGAGACGTTCCTCGAACCAATCATATACTTTATTGAGATAGGTAACCCAAGAAAGACTCCCCCTCTGAGAGCCGTATATGAGAATTTCATCTCGTACGGCTCAAGCCGAAACACACAAATACTGGTTTCAACGGATATGGAATATAGAGTTTAAAACTTCTTGTGGCTTAGCCGCTTGACTCGATTTGACCCAAAGATACGAAGTAAGAAAAATCCGGAATCTCTTCTTTGTGATGATAATGCCAAGAAATAAAATCTCAAGTTGGCTCGTCCATCTTTTTTTATGTTAATCGTGACAGGCCTCTTGAATCTTCTCTTCCCTATCTCTCTTTTTTTTTTTTATAGGAATTCTCTTGTTGAGACCCTATGAATCAATTGAAACCTCAGATTCATACTAGAACCACGATGATTTAAGAAAGCCAAAGCTAAACTCAAAGGTTTTCTGAGTAAAAACCATTTGATCATCACTTCTTAAATGAATGTAATAACTCAACAAAATCTAGAGAAAGAGGTTTCTTTCGGTCAAAAGAAGTATGAAGAAAAAAATTGTTTGATTTCTAAAAGACCTATTTCCATCTTTTTAATCCGGTTGCGAGGTCTGAATAATAGGTATGAATCATAGTTCAAATAGTTCTTTTCTTGATCTATTCTATATAGTCCGTGCTCCAGAGACTAGAATAAATATCTGACGAGGTAGAATCATCTTGATAGAGATGACAGGTCCGTTCTCTGTATTATCAATAGGATCGATTATAACAAGTCACACGCTCATATTCCGGAAATGAAATATCGAAACAAATAAATTTCACGATCGAACTACCAGAATGGTCTATAAATCCAAGTCTTAGGTAATCTTAAGTTGAAGTATTAAGTATTTTAAGCATTAAGTAAGTATAAGTAAAAGAATCTTTTTTGATTGAAAAACTAGGACTTCCTAGTTTTTATGAACTAATTAATTGAAATTCCATCCAGTAAAACAGATGAATTATAAATTTCTAAAATAATAGATAGAAATATTGCAAATAGAGCCATCGCAACTCCCATAAGTGGTGTAGTCCCCCACCCTGGAGCTACTTTTCCATATTCCGAATTCAATGGTTTCAATAAACTCCCTACGCCAGTTCGTCTTGGCCCAGATCTAGAACTACTCTCAACGGTTTTTGTAGCCATAAATCCTCTTTCATCATGGGTTGAAATCTGTTGACTTTGTATACCATTCCGTTGTAGTTGTAAATAAACGACATTATCGTGATCCTTTGTGATCTTGAAATTATCGAAAAAATGGAAACAGCAACCCTAGTCGCCATCTCCATATCCGGTTTACTTGTAAGCTTTACTGGGTATGCCTTATATACCGCTTTTGGGCAACCCTCTCAAAAATTAAGAGATCCCTTCGAAGAACATGGGGACTAGTTGAAGTAATGAGCCCCCAATATGAATATTGGGGGGCTCATTACTTCAATGGAAATAATGAAAAATCATTTCATTTTTTAGTTGGAACTTTAGGTGGTTCTCGAAAAAAGATAGCGAAAAAGATTATTCCTAAAGTCGAAACTAAGAGGAATGTATAAACCAATGCTTCCATAGATTCGATCGTGGTTTACAATTATAGCTTCCACACCTATTCATTTTGGATCATTTACTAAAGAAATTCGAAATTGATATTTACAATTTACTAACAATTTCCTATTACTAACTATTACTATCTATATAGTATGTATATATACTATATATAGATATAGTCATATCTTATTACTATTCTCTATTCTATTCTATATTTATATTGTATTATTCTTATTCTATTTCTAATCTTTCTATATTCTTCTAATAGAATTTCTTATTCTATTTATATCTATTTATACATAAAAATAAGAAGAATATAGAAAAAAATAGAAAATAAATATATGAAATATGAAATAGATAATAGATTCAATTAATATCTAAAATCGAAATTCTAGCTTCATTATAGAAATTAACAAATTTGAAATACTAAATAGCTAAATACTATATATAAATCTAATAGAAATAGAAATTTCAATACTCTAAATACTAGAATAAAATAAAAAAAAAAAAAGAGAGGCAAAAGATGGCAAAGGAATTTTGTATCAGACTACTTGTCTCCTTGTAGTTGGATCTCCAAGTTTTTGGAATGCTCCAAATTCCACTTGAGCATCCAAATCTGGATCAATACCGGCAAAAACATCTCTGAACAAGGTTCTGGCGCCGTGCCAAATGTGTCCGAAAAAGAAGAGCAAAGCAAACGTAGCATGCCCAAAAGTGAACCAACCCCTTGGACTGCTACGAAAAACACCATCGGATTTCAAAGTAGCCCGGTCTAATTCAAAAATTTCACCTAATTGGGCGCGTCTAGCATATTTTTTCACAGTAGCAGGATCACTATAAATGACTCCATTGAGTTCACCACCATAGAATTCAACAGTTACCCCTACTTGTTCAACACTATACTTGGATTCTGCCCTTCTAAAAGGAACATCGGCCCTCACAATTCCGTCTCCATCTACCAAAACTACCGGAAATGTTTCAAAAAAGGTAGGCATACGACGTACAAAGAGTTCGCGCCCTTCTTTATCTCTAAATATGGGGTGCCCTAACCACCCAACAGCTATTCCATCCCCGTTATCCATTGAGCCTGCTCTGAATAATCCCCCTTTCGCTGGATTATTACCAATGTAATCGTAAAAAGCTAATTTTTCGGGAATTTTAGACCAAGCTTCCGATAAGCTCAGATTTTCGGCTAGTCCGGCCCCAACTCTTCGATATATTTCTTGCTGGAAGTACCCCTGATCCCACTGATAACGAGTGGGGCCAAATAATTCGATTGGGGTAGTTGCTGAACCATACCACATAGTTCCAGCAACAACGAAAGCTGCAAAAAAAACAGCAGCAATACTACTGGAAAGCACAGTTTCAATATTACCCATGCGTAATCCTTTGTATAGACGTTGAGGCGGACGGACACTAAGATGGAATAGACCTGCTAATATGCCCAACGTACCTGCTGCAATATGATGAGAAGCTATTCCCCCCGGAACAAAAGGATCAAAACCTTCCGCACCCCACGCTGGATTTACAGATTGTACTTTTCCAGTTAGTCCATAAGGATCAGACACCCATATTCCAGGACCATATAAGCCTGTTACATGAAATGCACCAAAGCCAAAACAAGCGACTCCTGAAAGAAATAAATGAATTCCGAAGATCTTGGGCAAATCCAAAGAAGGTTTTCCCGTACGTTCATCACAGAATATTTCTAGGTCCCAATACACCCAATGCCAGATAGCTGCCAAGAAGCACAAGCCAGAGAACAAAATATGTGCCCCTGCCACGCCTTCATAACTCCAAATGCCCGGATTCGTTATAGTTCCTCCCGAGATACTCCAACCCCCCCACGAATTGGTTATTCCTAAACGAGTCATGAAGGGTATAACGAACATGCCTTGTCTCCACATTGGATCAAGAACAGGGTCAGAGGGATCAAAAACCGCTAATTCATATAGAGCCATCGAGCCGGCCCACCCAGAAACTAGAGCTGTATGCATTATATGGACAGAAAGTAATCGACCGGGATCATTCAATACAACAGTATGAACACGATACCAAGGCAAACCCATGTAAATACCCCTTTCTGAAAAAGAAATAGACATTATGTAACTTTATCGCATTGGAAAAGACTAGACCATGTATTTCACCTGTTCGGTAGATTTTGTATAGGAAAGGATTAATATTTATTTGTATTCCCTTCTTTTATTTTTAATGAAATAGAATAGAAAGAGAAGGGAACAATTCTCTTTATTTATATTTCTAAGAACAAAGAGAAACAGATCTTATTCTATACCCGATAAGTACCAATACGCAATGGGAGGATTTTGAGGGAAAAAGAATGCATAGATACTCTTTTAGAATTCGAAATCATTCGAACAATCGGCTGATCCGATCGATCCCGTTCGTTACAATTTCTCTTTATTCATTCTGTCTTACTCTATGAACCTTCTAGTCTATATCTATATACTAATATTCTAACTCATATTCTAAATTAGAATCTAGAATACTATAATTCTATCTATATAATAATAGAATAAGAATAAGAATATTCAGTTCTATTTTAGATAATATATAGAATATAAGATATAAAATAAGAAAGAGAAAAAATGATGAAGACAATAAAACCATTGTTACGTTTCCATATTAAAGTAAAGTATAGTACTTCATTTTTTCTTTATCTTAATGCCCATTGGTGTTCCAAAAGTACCTTTTCGGAGTCCTGGAGAGGAAGATGCAGCTTGGGTTGACGTATAGTGCGACTTGTCAGACATATTGGTCATATGGTATTTCCCCGTTATCTCCCCCGATCGAGTATTCTCTGTTTCGCCCAATCCAATAAATATATATATTCAATATTGTATTGATTGAACCATCAATAATTCGGAGCGTGAAGCACAATAATTCCTATTGGGGATCAATATTATCAATTAAAATAATTGATGGTTTACTTGGACTGAGAAAATAAAGTATCCAGGCTCCGTTCAGAGAATACCAAATTGGAAATGAAAGTAATAGAATGGGAGTGTCAATGTAGTAATATAAATAAGAAATATTAAATAAAGAATATAAAAATAAAATAGAAATCTCATTGAATTCTTAATAAATTATGAAATTCATTAGTAATTCAATAGAATATAATATAACTTACTATAATAGAATCTTCTAATAGAATCTATTATGTAGAATATATGATGATTACATGATTACCACTTGTATCATAGGCTATTCTTAGACTTACTATAGGGATAATCTCAAACTGCCTACCAATGGAGTAGTATGATGAATACATCGAATATTTTGGGGAAAGGTATGAAACGAATTGAAAAAAAAAAGAAGTGGTACTGGAATCATTTGACCTATATGTGCAAATGGAATTCGGGCAAATATTCCCCCGGAGTAGAACAAGAACCTAAAAGAATTGAAAGGGCCCATTCAGGAACAAGAAAATTACATCGTTATTTGAATTTCGATGAAACAATACATCAATGAGAAGTTAGTTCAATAAGTTCATAAAATTCTTTTTGATTTTCTACATTATAGAATATAGGGAAGGGGAAGGAGGGCAAAACTCATGTTCAAAAAAAAAAAAAGAAATAGGACTGGAATCGACACATTGATCTTTTTTTCGCAATTATTTTGAACCGTATGCATCCAAAGGTGCACGTACGGTTCCTCAGGGATGCAATTTTGCCCTAATCAACCGACTTCATCGAGAAAGATTACTTTTTTTAGGCCAAGAGGTTGATAGCGAGATCTCGAATCAACTTGTCGGTCTCATGGTATATCTCAGCATAGAAGATGATACTAGGGATCTTTATTTGTTTATAAATTCTCCAGGCGGATGGGTAATACCAGGAATAGCCATTTATGATACTATGCAATTTGTGTCACCGGATGTACATACAGTATGTATGGGATTAGCCGCTTCAATGGGATCTTTCATTCTGGTCGGAGGAGAAATTACCAAACGTCTAGCATTCCCTCACGCTTGGCGCCAATGAGTTTTTTTATTTGAGAAAAAAAAAGAATACTATGCCTTCGCTGTATCGAATATGAATCAAATAAAGAATAAGTAATAATAGCATGGCACTTCGAGTTCGATATGAACAAACCATTATTGTTTTTTTCTAACATGAGATTTTGTATCGAGATAGTAGTATGAAAGAAAGGTTATTCCCAATTTGATTTTATGTGTCAAGCACAAGCAAGAGTAAATTTCAGCGTCACAAACCATTATTCTTCCACACCAGAAGTCTCTTTCTTATTTTTATGTTATGAGAGAAAGAGTCAAAAAAAATGGAAAAAATCATTTTCTCCTTCTTGGATCGTATCAAAAAGAAACTTTGGGATTGCTAAACCACAAACGAGATAAATATATAAAGCAACAGAACCATCATAGTATCTTTTTTACTACTACGAAAGGAAGGGTGGTAAATGGATCATTTAACGATTTGGATCGGATGGGTTCTATTTCTTCTTTTCGATAGAATTTCTTCTATCGAAAAAATCAATTCCATTGCAGAGCCGTATGCAATGTACAAAAGATGCCCGTACGGTTGTTTAATTCTATTTTTTATTGTTATTTTGATTCCCCCTTACTTTAACCCAATCGTGCGATATATAGATAGAAGAACCGTGCATGATGTTATATCAATATCATCAGGGTTATGATTCACCAACCTGCTAGTTCTTTTTACGAGGCACAAGCAGGGGAATTTATCCTGGAAGCAGAAGAACTATTGAAGCTTCGCGAAACTCTCACAAAAGTTTATGTACAAAGAACGGGCAACCCTTTATGGGTTATATCCGAAGATATGGAAAGGGATGTTTTTATGTCAGCAACAGAAGCCCAAGCTCATGGCATCGTTGATCTTGTAGCGGTCGAAAATGAAAATATTGGGAATTCCGTATAAATATACGAAATCCATTGAGAAATTCGAATTTTCCGTGTGAATAGAAATCATTCATAATCATCAACCATCAGGTTAAGATCGATCTAAGCCAACCCGCTCTATTCTATCTAGAATGAGATTCTATAGACACGCCATGCCAACCATTAAACAACTTATTAGAAACGCAAGACAGCCAATAAGAAATGTAACGAAATCTCCCGCTCTTCGAGGATGTCCTCAGCGTCGAGGAACATGTACTAGGGTGTATGTGCGACTCGTTTAGTTCAGATCATGAGTTTGAAGAAATGAAAAAATTTTTTCCAGTATCAACGACCACTACCAATGAATTAGAATAGATAGAGTGGAAGACGGCCATTTAATTGACTATTATCTCAAAATGAAGATCTATCATATACCTAATTATGTTATGAATTTATGGTTTCTATTGGTGCAAATCCAATCACTCCGTTTGAGATGAGAAGGAATTCTCCATTGGTAACAAATAGTTATCCATTAAGCGGAGGAAAAAGGTTATGCTCCTATTCTTGAAAAAACGGACTAACAGGGTCAGCTACCTAGCCAACTTTCATAATTAAATGCCGTCACTGTATGGATAGCTTTTTTGTGAAAAGGACTATTACTTTATAATTAGAATTGAAAAAAGAATTCTAATTGAAAAATGGATGGGTAGAGCCAAAGAGTGTGAACTATACAAGTTCACAATCAAATTTGATGAAATGAAAGAAGAGGCTCCGGTGTATAGAGAGGACCTCACCGTTTCAGAAGTTGCCATAGAAACGAGGGAACCCACTATTCTTTTTTATTTAGTAGCAGTCGAATTTCTTATTTCCAGGCGAGATACCTTGAAGAAAGAAAGAATCGTGGTCGGGAAGGTCATAGTCGCAAAAGCCATTGGAATTTATATTTTATATATCGGAAGAATCCGTTTTGTTATTAATCGACCGGAGGAAAAGGATGACTGAAAGAAGAGAAATCAATTAGTTATTCAAGAAAGTTTCATTTGATTCAATGACCAGAGTTAAACGAGGATATACAGCTCGGAGACGTCGAAAAAAGATTCGTTTATTTGCATCAACCTTTATAGGGGCTCATTCAAGACTTACTCGAACGACTACTCAACAAAGAATGAGAGCTTTGGTTTCCTCTCATCGAGATAGGAACAGGAAAAAGAGAGATTTTCGTCGTTTGTGGATCACTCGGATAAATGCGGTAACTCGTGAGGATAGGCTATTCTATAGTTATAGCCTATTCATCCACAATCTGTACAAGAGACAATTGCTTCTGAATCGTAAAATACTTGCGCAAATAGCCCTATCAAATAAGAATTGTTTTGATATTATTTCAAAGAAAATCATCAATCAAAAAGAAAATACAAATCAAATCAAGGAATAAAAGAATCTTAATAGAATCTATTATACAGGAAACAAGAATGATTGAAACAGGATTTCCCGGAGAATGGACTCCGGGAAGATAGAATAAAAAGAAATTAAGATTTGAGTAGTAGGAATAAACGAACATCTTTCAATAAAAAAAGATTTCTTCCCCATTTTTCCTTTTTTAGAATACAAGAATCGAATCTGGATTCTAGTTTTTTTCGAGCAAAACATTAATATGAGCTTGAGTTCCGATTGGAGTTTTGAGGAGTATATCTATTTATTTTTGGTTCTAGGACCAGTAGTTCTAGGGATCGACTCCACTCTCTCCAATTGTTTCTCATTATTACGAAAAGGTAACGAAGATAAAATACGAGCTTGTTTTATAGCAATAGTAATTAATCGTTGTTGTTTCAAGGTCAACCTATTCGTCCGTCTAGATAAGATCTTTCCTTGTTCACTAATAAATCGACTAATTAAACTCATGTTTCTATAATCGATTCGATCCCCCGATCCGATTGGGGGTAAACGCCTACGAAAAGATCGCTTGGATTTACGAAAAGGTTGTTTGGATTTATCCATGGTTTGCTTATTCCTTGTTTGTTTATTCCTTATATCTAAAATAATCTAGAAAATAGAATTCTATTTTTTTCTTATTCATTTAAGATTCGACCAAAATAGGATTTGGTTTGTATTATATATGTTAAGATGTAAAGTTCTTACTCTTCCCGCTACTTGGAAAAATCACACACGCACTCTGTTCCATCTATTTCTTTATTTCCCCATGAATCGTATACTTTTGACAATAGCGACAAAATTTTCTAAATTCTAATCGATTGGGTGTATTGTGTCGATTCTTTTGAGTAATATATCTAGAAATGCCCGGCGATTCTTTATTGACACCCCTTCGAACACAACAGGTACATTCCAAAATCACTATAATTCTGATATCTTTACCCTTGGCCATGAACCTCCTTTTCATTTTGGATCGACTTCACTTTAGAACTCTCCTCATTTTCTTTTTGATCCGAACCGAACCAAATAAAAAGAAAATAAAAAAAGAATCTATATTCTATATCTATATTAATAAAAGTTACTAACTAGAAATGGAATTTGTAAATATTTTCTTTTTCGAATTATTAGAAGTCGAATGACTTCGAAGTACTAGAATCTAAAATCTAATTACTATGAATTACTATAACTATAAAGAAAGAGAGTCATATTCATTAATAGAATAATATTAAGAATATCGTAATAATTAATTAATACAATTTTTTCTAACTATGGATTATTCCTATCCTAATCTCAGGATTTTCTTATTTCTATGTTAGAATCTCGGGGAACCGCCCCTAGACTGGATCCACATTTCCATTTCTTTTCCCCCAAATTCTATCGTAGATTCACCGTATTTTGACTGAGGTTCGATACACTTTTTCTTTCTCTTTCGTCTTTTTTTAGGATAGGAAAGAAAAAGGGAGCAAAATTGGAGCCATGTTACGTAGAATTGTATCTCAAATCTTCTTCATTTCTTCACAGATCAATACAAGAATTCAATCAGGATTAAAAAAAGGGGAATGACAAGGCATCTGGAAATAGACGATTAATTTCTATCAATAGACCTGCTAAAGACCCAAACCATAGAGTGGTTAACACAGGTGCCGTTGAGAGATATGTTTTTATATCTCGCATTGAAAATCCTCCTTCTTCTTTTATTTTATATTCTTTTTTCTTATTTCTTTTAATTCTTTATTTGTATTGTATATTGTAATACATATATAGTCCTAGTTCGATATTCTAATACATAAATCATAGATAACCCGATCTTTTAGTTCAAGATCATTTGTTTTTGCTCGAAATGAAATTTCGAATTAGGAATTACTAACTAAAATGCGTATGTACAATGACCCAGCAGATGAAATTTTGCTGCCCCCTAAAAAAAAGAATGACAAGAACACTCTCTACCTATATAGATAGGTAGAGCAAAAAAGAAGGATGTGGAAAACAAGACATGGATTTTATACAATGACACTGTACAACAATTTTTAAAAGGGATGTAGCGCAGCTTGGTAGCGCGTTTGTTTTGGGTACAAAATGTCACGGGTTCAAATCCTGTCATCCCTACCTATTCTTTCTCCTATGGACAGTTACGAGGGATTCATTGAGTAAGATCGGGAAAATTTGGACATAATCTTTCCTTTGTACATACTATATGTACACAAGACCCCTCGGGGGTAAAAAAATACTTTTCTTTACTTCTTTACAATCGTATCTACTGTTATAGGATATAAGAAAGCGCTCTTAGTTCAGTTCGGTAGAACGCGGGTCTCCAAAACCCGATGTCGTAGGTTCAAATCCTACAGAGCGTGATTCCGTTTATGTTATGTCGAATTACAATGAAATAACTTAACAAAACAAAGTAGAATTGCAACTCAAATTTGACCTCCTACAAGGAGGAGGTCAATCAAAAAAAGAGATGTTACTCAATCAAAGGTCCAACTGATCACCGCGCCTGTATTGTAAATATGCAGTTACAAATAATCCTGTTAAAGTAATAGGAATTAGACCTAAGACGATTCCAAATAGAAAAACTTCAATCATTTCGATTTGTTTTAGGGAATAAAAAGAGAGGTAAGATCTATCCCTAAATATTAATCTGAATTATCCGTGAATCTCAATGACCAGGAATTGGCAATTGACGCGGGAAGGAACCATAGAATACCTGAAATGAAATATTCTGAAAGGCTTTGATTTTGATTTTTGTAAATTGTTTATTTCATTTCATTCATTTCAAATAAGTCGTATCTTGTTCAAACCAATAAATAGAGCTGGGGTTATAGTTGAAGCAGCCAGTAAAAAACCAAAATAACTAGTTAGAATAGGCATGAAAGAGCTAAATTAGATATGTTCTTTTACTACATCTACATATATGAATAAAACATTTACCTAAGTCTCAATCCAGATACGACGGTAAGAAAAACTAATTTAAAGAATTCGTTTAGTTCCAATTGAAAGTTCTTGATTCATCAGTCATTATAGACGGACACTAAAAAAAAAAAAAAGAAAACCTTGACTTTTTCAAAAGATTTCAAATTATTGAATATTTTCATTTGATTTTTATTTTCTTTATTTATTTGAATTTGATTTCGGGCCAACTCGATTCAAAGAAGAGCAACTTCTATTACCCTTTTAGGTTCTATATTCTTTCCTTCCATATTAAAGAATCCCATCTTTGTTTTGTATTGTAGTTCCATAAGGAAAAGGAAAGAACTCTTGGGGGGATCTAATGTAACAACAGTTGCATCACGAATATGG